GCTAGCGTAGCTTAATTTAAAGTATAACATTGAAGATGCTAAGACGAACCCTAGAAAGTTCCGCATGCACAAAGGCATGGTCCCAACCTTATTATCAGCTCTAACTTAACTTACACATGCAAGTCTCCGCAACCCAGTGAGTATGCCCTCAATCCCCCTCCCGGGGACGAGGAGCGGGCATCAGGCACAAAATTTAGCCCAAGACGCCTGGCCTAGCCACACCCCCAAGGGAATTCAGCAGTGATAAACATTAAGCCATAAGTGAAAACTTGACTCAGTCAAGGTTAAATAGGGCCGGTAAAACTCGTGCCAGCCACCGCGGTTAGACGAGAGGCCCTAGTTGATTATATAACGGCGTAAAGAGTGGTTAAGGACAAATAAAAATAAAGCCAAATGGCCCTTTGGCCGTCATACGCTTGCTAGGTACCCGAAGCCCAATATACGAAAGTAGCTTTAACAAACCAACCTGACCCCACGAAAGCTGAGAAACAAACTGGGATTAGATACCCCACTATGCTCAGCCGTAAACTTAGACATCCAACTACATTAGGTGTCCGCCAGGGTACTACGAGCATTAGCTTAAAACCCAAAGGACCTGACGGTGTCTCAGACCCCCCTAGAGGAGCCTGTTCTAGAACCGATAACCCCCGTTAAACCTCACCACTTCTAGCCACCCCAGCCTATATACCGCCGTCGTCAGCTTACCCTATGAAGGTAATAAAAGTAAGCAAAATGGGCACAACCCAGAACGTCAGGTCGAGGTGTAGCGCATGAAATGGAAAGAAATGGGCTACATTTTCTATAACAGAATATTACGAACATGCAACATGAAACGAATGCTTGAAGGAGGATTTAGTAGTAAAAAGGAAATAGAGTGTCCCTTTGAACCCGGCTCTGAGACGCGTACACACCGCCCGTCACTCTCCCCTGTCAAAACGCATCAAAATATTTAATAAACTAGCACTGACAAGGGGAGGCAAGTCGTAACACGGTAAGTGTACCGGAAGGTGCACTTGGATCAAACCCAGGGCGTGGCTGAGTTAGTTAAGCATCTCACTTACACCGAGAAGACATCCATGCAAGTTGGATCACCCTGAACTAAACAGCTAGCTTATCCACTAATATAACCAAGTAATATAAATAAAATAGAATAAACTAGACACCAAAAGCTAAACCATTCTTTTACCTGAGTATGGGAGACAGAAAAGGTTCGACCAAAGCAATAGAAATAGTACCGCAAGGGAAAGCTGAAAGAGAAATGAAATAACCCATACAAGTATTAAAAAGCAAAGACTAGACCTTGTACCTTTTGCATCATGATTTAGCCAGTAAACACAAGCAAAGAGACCTTTAGTTTGAAACCCCGAAACCAGGTGAGCTACCCCGAGACAGCCTATTAAGGGCCAACCCGTCTCTGTGGCAAAAGAGTGGGAAGAGCTCCGGGTAGAAGTGACAGACCTACCGAACCTGGTGATAGCTGGTTGCCTAAGAAATGGATAGAAGTTCAGCCTCGTGCACCTCACATCAAACAAGCACTAATCAAGACACCTTGAGAAAAACACGAGAGTTAATTAAAGGGGGTACAGCCCCTTTAACAAAGGATACAACCTTGCCCAGGAGGATAAAGATCATAATATATAAAACATGCTGTTCTAGTGGGCCTAAAAGCAGCCACCTAAACAGAAAGCGTTAAAGCTCAGACAGAAAAAGGTTTATTATTCTGATAAAAAATCTTACTCCCCTGAATATTATTAGGCTAATCCATGCACCCATGGAAGTAATTATGCTAAAATGAGTAACAAGAAGGCCCGCCCTTCTCCAAGCACAAGTGTAAGCCAAACCGGACCAACCATTGGCAACTAACGAACTCAACCCAAGAGAGCAATGTGAATCATAAAGAAAACAAGAAAAACCCACAACTCAACAATCGTTAACCCCACACTGGAGTGTTATTAAAGGAAAGACTAAAAGAAAAGGAAGGAACTCGGCAAACACAAGCCTCGCCTGTTTACCAAAAACATCGCCTCCTGCAACGCAGCCATGTATAGGAGGTCCAGCCTGCCCAGTGACTACAAGTTCAACGGCCGCGGTATTTTGACCGTGCAAAGGTAGCGCAATCACTTGTCTTTTAAATAGAGACCTGTATGAATGGCTAAACGAGGGCTTAACTGTCTCCCTTTTCAAGTCAGTGAAATTGATCTGCCCGTGCAGAAGCGGGCATAATAATACAAGACGAGAAGACCCTTTGGAGCTTAAGGTACAAAATTCAACCACGTCAAACGACTCAATAAAAAGCAATAAACATTGTGGCATATGAAATTTTACCTTCGGTTGGGGCGACCACGGAGGAAAAACAAGCCTCCAAGTGGACTGGGATAAATTTTCCTAAAACCAAGAGGGACACCTCTAAGCCACAGAACATCTGACCAAACATGATCCGGCCCCCAAAGCCGATCAACGAACCAAGTTACCCTAGGGATAACAGCGCAATCCTCTCCCAGAGTCCATATCGACGAGAGGGTTTACGACCTCGATGTTGGATCAGGACATCCTAATGGTGCAGCCGCTATTAAGGGTTCGTTTGTTCAACGATTAAAGTCCTACGTGATCTGAGTTCAGACCGGAGCAATCCAGGTCAGTTTCTATCTGTAACGCTACTTTTCCCAGTACGAAAGGATCGGAAAAGAGGGGCCTATGCCTGAAGCACGCCCCACCCCTAATTTATGAAAACAAATAAATAAAGCAAAGGGAGAGCCAAAACCCCAGCTGGCCGAAATAAGGACTACTGGGGTGGCAGAGCATGGTAAATTGCGAAAGGCCTAAGCCCTTTTAACCAGAGGTTCAAATCCTCTCCCCAGTTCATGCTAAACACCCTAATAACCCATCTAATCAACCCCCTAGCCTACATCGTACCCGTTCTCCTAGCAGTGGCCTTCCTAACATTACTTGAACGAAAAGTACTAGGGTATATACAACTACGAAAAGGGCCAAACGTAGTAGGACCTTACGGACTATTACAACCCATTGCTGACGGGGTAAAGCTATTTATTAAAGAACCGGTCCGCCCCTCTACATCATCCCCTTTCCTATTTTTAATTACTCCTATACTAGCACTTACCCTCGCCATAACCCTATGAGCACCAATACCTATGCCTCACCCTGTAACTGATCTTAATTTAGGAATCTTATTTATTCTAGCCCTATCAAGCCTCGCAGTATATTCAATTTTAGGATCAGGTTGAGCATCAAATTCAAAATATGCATTAATCGGGGCTCTACGAGCTGTAGCCCAAACAATTTCATACGAAGTAAGCTTAGGGCTCATCCTACTTTCAGTTATTATCTTTTCAGGTGGCTATACTCTACAGACATTTAACATTACCCAAGAGAGCATCTGACTACTTATCCCCGCCTGACCCCTCGCCGCAATATGATATATTTCAACACTAGCCGAAACAAACCGAGCACCATTTGATTTAACTGAGGGTGAGTCAGAACTAGTATCTGGCTTCCACGTAGAATATGCAGGGGGACCCTTCGCCCTATTTTTCCTAGCTGAGTATGCTAATATTTTACTAATAAACACTTTATCAGCTGTGTTATTTCTAGGGGCCTCACACATTCCAAATTTTCCAGAACTCACAACAATTAATCTTATAATTAAAGCCGCACTATTATCGGTTTTATTTCTGTGAGTACGGGCCTCCTACCCACGGTTCCGATATGACCAATTAATACACCTGGTCTGAAAAAACTTCCTTCCTCTGACACTCGCCTTTGTGCTATGACACACCGCCCTGCCTATTGCACTAGCAGGGCTCCCCCCACAACTATAACTAAGGAACTGTGCCTGAAGGCCCAAGGACCACTTTGATAGAGTGATTTATAGGGGTTAAAATCCCCTCAGTTCCTAGAAAGAAGGGAATCGAACCCATACTCAAGAGATCAAAACTCTTGGTGCTTCCTCTACACCACTTTCTAAGGCGGGGTCAGCTAATAAAGCTTTCGGGCCCATACCCCGAACATGACGGTTAAACTCCCTCCTCCGCCAATGAACCCATATGTACTTATAATTCTACTTTCTAGCCTAGGACTAGGAACCACCCTAACTTTTGCTAGCTCCCATTGACTACTTGCCTGAATAGGTTTAGAAATTAATACCTTAGCGATCACCCCCTTAATAGCGCAACATCACCACCCTCGGGCAGTAGAAGCAACCACAAAATACTTTCTAACCCAAGCTACCGCAGCAGCAATGATCTTATTTGCCAGCACAACAAATGCCTGAATAACAGGAGAATGAAGCATTAATGACCTATCAAATCCTATCGCCAGCACAATGTTTGTAACTGCCCTAGCACTTAAAATTGGACTCGCACCAATACATTTCTGAATACCAGAAGTTATACAAGGCTTGGACCTAACAACAGGGTTAATCTTATCTACCTGACAAAAACTTGCCCCTTTCGCACTAATTATCCAAACAGCCCAAACCATTGACCCTCTACTATTAACCCTACTAGGACTTGCATCTACACTAGTAGGAGGATGAGGAGGACTAAACCAAACTCAACTGCGAAAAATTCTAGCATACTCTTCAATCGCCCATATAGGATGAATAATTATTATTATTCAATACGCCCCCCAACTAACCCTACTTGCACTAGGAACATATATTATTATGACATCCGCAGCATTCCTAACCCTTAAAATATCATTTACCACCAAAATTAATACACTTGCAACAACCTGATCAAAAGCCCCAATCCTTGCGTCAACCACTGCCTTAGTAATATTGTCACTAGGGGGCCTCCCCCCACTTACAGGCTTCCTACCAAAATGACTAATTTTACAAGAATTAACAAAACAAGACCTCCCCCTTATTGCCACAACCATGGCCCTAGCCGCCTTAATTAGTCTATATTTTTACTTACGTCTATGTTATGCAATAACACTAACTATTTCCCCCAACACAACCAACTCAACCACCCCATGACGGACTCAAACAACCCAAACCTCCCTGCCTCTTGCTATATTTACCATCGCTGCCCTAGGACTACTACCAATAACCCCAACCATTATAATACTAACCACCTAGGGACTTAGGATAATATTAAACCAAAAGCCTTCAAAGCTTTAAATAGAAGTGAAAATCTTCTAGTCCCTGATTAAGGCCTACAAGAGATTAACTTGCATCCCCTGAGTGCAAATCAGACATTTTAATTAAACTAAGGCCTTACTAGATGGGAAGGCCTCGATCCTACAAACTCTTAGTTAACAGCTAAGCGCTCAAGCCAGCGAGCATCCATCTACTTTTCCCGCCGTTTGACTCAGCAAGGCGGGAAAAGCCCCGGCAGGTGTTAGTCTGCGTCTTTGGATTTGCAATCCAATATGTTCTACACCACGGGGCTCTGGTAGGGAGAGGACTCAAACCTCTGTCTTCGGGGCTACAACCCACCGCCTAAACACTCGGCCACCCTACCTGTGGCAATCACGCGCTGATTCTTCTCTACCAACCACAAAGACATTGGTACCCTTTATCTCGTATTTGGTGCCTGAGCCGGAATAGTGGGGACTGCCTTAAGCCTCCTTATCCGGGCTGAACTAAGCCAACCTGGATCACTTTTAGGTGATGACCAAATCTACAATGTTATCGTCACTGCCCACGCCTTTGTAATAATTTTCTTTATAGTAATGCCTATCCTTATTGGAGGATTTGGGAACTGACTCGTACCATTAATAATTGGAGCCCCAGACATAGCATTCCCCCGAATGAATAATATAAGCTTCTGACTTCTACCCCCATCATTCCTACTTCTCCTGGCTTCTTCTGGTGTTGAAGCCGGAGCCGGGACAGGATGAACAGTATATCCGCCCCTTTCAGGCAACTTAGCTCATGCGGGAGCATCGGTAGACCTAACAATCTTCTCGCTGCACTTAGCAGGTGTATCATCAATTCTAGGGGCTATCAATTTTATTACTACAACCATTAATATGAAACCCCCAGCCATCTCCCAATACCAAACGCCTTTATTCGTCTGATCTGTACTTGTAACCGCCGTATTACTTCTTTTATCATTACCTGTTTTAGCCGCTGGTATTACAATGCTTCTAACAGATCGAAACCTTAACACCACATTCTTTGACCCGGCAGGAGGAGGGGACCCAATCCTTTACCAACACCTGTTCTGATTCTTTGGCCACCCAGAAGTTTATATTCTTATCCTTCCCGGATTTGGTATCATCTCCCATGTCGTAGCCTATTACTCAGGTAAAAAAGAACCCTTCGGTTACATAGGGATGGTTTGGGCTATAATAGCTATTGGCCTCCTAGGGTTTATCGTGTGAGCCCACCATATGTTCACCGTCGGAATAGACGTAGACACCCGCGCATACTTTACATCTGCAACAATAATTATTGCTATCCCAACAGGCGTAAAAGTATTTAGCTGATTAGCCACACTCCATGGAGGATCTATTAAATGAGAGACTCCTATGCTATGAGCTCTCGGATTTATTTTCCTATTTACAGTAGGAGGACTCACAGGAATCGTACTATCTAACTCATCACTTGATATTGTACTCCATGACACATATTATGTAGTCGCACATTTCCACTATGTACTATCAATGGGTGCTGTATTTGCCATCATAGCAGCCTTTGTGCACTGATTCCCACTACTAACAGGCTATACCCTACACAGTACCTGAACAAAAATTCACTTCGCCGTAATATTTATTGGGGTCAACCTCACATTCTTCCCACAGCATTTCCTAGGTTTAGCAGGTATACCACGACGATACTCTGATTACCCAGATGCTTATGCACTCTGAAATACAGTATCATCTATTGGGTCACTAATTTCTCTGGTAGCAGTAATTATGTTCCTATTCATTCTGTGAGAGGCCTTCGCCGCCAAACGAGAAGTAATATCTGTAGAATTAACTATAACAAATGTAGAATGACTTCATGGCTGCCCCCCTCCTTATCACACATATGAGGAACCAGCATTCGTCCAAATTCAATCAAATTAACGAGAAAGGGAGGAATTGAACCCCCATATGCTGGTTTCAAGCCAGCCACATAACCACTCTGTCACTTCCTTCCAAAGACATTAGTAAAGCATAAATTACACTACCTTGTCAAGGTAAAATCGTGGGTTAAATCCCTGCATGTCTTAAGCCCAAGGCTTAATGGCACATCCAGCACAATTAGGATTCCAAGACGCGGCATCACCCGTTATAGAAGAACTTCTACATTTTCACGACCATGCACTAATAATTGTATTTCTAATCAGCACTTTAGTATTATATATCATTATCGCAATGGTTTCAACTAAACTTACTAACAAATATATCCTAGATTCCCAAGAAATCGAAATCGTATGAACCATCCTACCAGCCGTTATTTTAATCTTAATTGCTCTACCCTCCTTACGCATTCTATATCTTATAGATGAAATTAATGACCCTCACCTAACAATTAAAGCAATGGGGCACCAATGATACTGAAGCTATGAGTACACAGACTACGAAAACTTAGGCTTCGACTCTTATATAGTCCCAACTCAAGACCTCACCCCAGGACAATTCCGACTCCTAGAGACTGACCACCGAATGGTTGTCCCAATAGAATCCCCAATTCGAGTTCTAGTATCCGCTGAAGATGTATTACATTCTTGAGCCGTCCCATCCCTAGGCGTAAAGATGGACGCAGTCCCAGGACGATTAAACCAAACTGCCTTCATCGCCTCACGCCCAGGCCTATTCTATGGACAATGCTCTGAAATCTGCGGCGCCAACCACAGCTTTATGCCAATTGTGGTAGAAGCGGTTCCACTACAACACTTCGAAAACTGATCCTCATTAATACTAGAAGACGCCTCGCTAGGAAGCTAAATATTGGACAAAGCATTGGCCTTTTAAGCCAAAGATTGGTGATTCCCGACCACCCCCAGTGAAATGCCACAATTGAACCCCGGCCCATGATTCGCAATTTTAGTATTTTCCTGATTAATTTTCTTGACCATTATTCCAACTAAAATCTTAAATCATACTTCACCAAATGAACCAACCCCAGTAAGTGCTGAAAAACACAAAACTGAATCCTGAGATTGACCATGATAACAAGCTTTTTTGATCAATTTGCAAGCCCATCTTACCTAGGTATTCCATTAATTGCTATTGCGATTGCACTGCCCTGAATCCTTTACCCAACCCCTTCATCCCGATGAGTTAATAACCGACTCATCACACTTCAAGGATGATTTATTAACCGATTCACAAATCAACTAATATTGCCCCTAAATATAGGAGGACATAAATGAGCACTTTTATTAGCCTCTTTAATAATCTTCTTAATTACTATCAATATATTAGGCCTACTTCCATACACCTTTACACCCACAACACAATTATCACTTAATATAGGATTTGCTGTACCGCTCTGACTTGCTACAGTAATTATTGGGATACGAAATCAACCAACAGTTGCCCTAGGACATCTTCTGCCAGAGGGAACACCTATTCTCCTAATCCCAGTACTCATTATTATCGAAACAATTAGTCTATTTATTCGACCACTAGCCCTGGGAGTACGACTCACAGCTAATCTAACCGCAGGTCATCTATTAATTCAACTTATTGCTACAGCCGTGTTTGTTCTTTTACCAATAATACCCACAGTGGCAATCTTAACTGCCACTGTACTCTTCCTATTAACACTACTAGAAGTAGCGGTGGCAATAATTCAAGCCTATGTATTTGTACTTCTTCTAAGCCTATATCTCCAAGAAAACGTTTAATGGCCCACCAAGCACATGCCTATCATATAGTCGACCCAAGCCCATGACCCCTAACCGGAGCCGTTGCTGCTCTATTAATAACATCCGGCTTAGCAATCTGATTTCACTTCCACTCAACAACATTAATAACCCTTGGAATAGTTCTTCTACTTCTCACAATATATCAATGATGACGTGATATTATCCGAGAAGGAACCTTCCAAGGTCATCACACCCCTCCAGTACAAAAAGGACTACGATATGGAATAATCCTATTTATTACTTCCGAAGTATTCTTCTTCCTTGGATTCTTCTGAGCCTTTTATCATTCAAGCTTAGCACCTACCCCAGAACTCGGAGGATGCTGACCCCCAACAGGAATCACCCCCCTGGACCCCTTCGAAGTTCCACTTCTCAATACCGCCGTACTACTAGCATCCGGAGTCACAGTAACATGAGCCCATCACAGCATTATAGAAGGAGAGCGAAAACAAGCAATCCAATCCCTAACATTAACTATTTTACTAGGATTCTATTTTACCGCGCTACAAGCCATAGAATATTACGAAGCACCATTCACAATTGCAGACGGAGTCTACGGCTCAACATTCTTTGTGGCTACAGGATTTCATGGATTGCATGTCATTATTGGATCATCTTTCCTAGCAGTCTGTCTTCTTCGACAAATCCAATACCACTTTACATCTGAACATCACTTTGGCTTCGAAGCCGCCGCCTGATACTGACATTTTGTTGACGTAGTATGACTATTCCTTTACGTATCTATCTACTGATGAGGCTCATAATCTTTCTAGTATTAAAGTTAGTACAAGTGACTTCCAATCACACAGTCTTGGTTAAACTCCAAGGAAAGATAATGAATTTAATTATAACCATTCTAGTTATTACAGTAGCCCTATCCACAGCCTTAGCAATTGTATCTTTTTGACTACCCCAAATAAATCCAGACGCAGAAAAATTATCCCCTTACGAATGTGGATTTGACCCCCTAGGATCTGCTCGACTACCATTCTCTTTACGCTTCTTCTTGGTCGCAATCCTATTTCTCCTCTTTGATCTAGAAATTGCCCTCCTTCTCCCCTTACCATGAGGAGACCAACTCCACAACCCCACCGAAACGTTCTTTTGAGCCACAACAGTTCTAATACTATTGACCCTAGGACTAGTTTATGAATGAACCCAAGGTGGCCTAGAATGAGCAGAATAGGGAGTTAGTCCAAAACAAGACCTCTGATTTCGGCTCAGAAGATCGTGGTTTAATCCCACGACCCCCTTATGACACCCGTACATTTTAGCTTTAGCTCAGCATTTATTCTAGGATTAATAGGACTAGCATTTCACCGCACACACCTACTCTCTGCACTCTTATGTTTAGAAGGAATAATATTATCCCTATTTATTGCACTAGCTCTATGAGCCCTGCAATTCGAATCCACAGGATTCTCCACAGCCCCAATATTACTACTGGCCTTCTCCGCTTGTGAAGCAAGCACAGGCCTAGCATTACTAGTCGCCACGGCCCGTACTCACGGGACTGACCGCCTACAAAACCTCAACCTCCTACAATGCTAAAAGTATTAATCCCCACAATCATGTTATTTCCAACAATCTGATTAACCTCCCCCAAATGACTATGAACAACTACCACGGCTCATAGCCTTCTAATTGCCTTCATCAGTTTAACATGGCTAAAATCAACATCAGAAACCGGATGAGCCTCTTCTAACATATACATGGCCACAGACCCCCTGTCAACCCCCTTGCTGGTATTAACATGCTGATTATTACCATTAATAATTCTAGCCAGCCAAAACCACATTAACCCAGAGCCAGTTAACCGACAGCGCTCATATATTATACTTCTTACCTCGCTACAAACTTTCCTAATTATAGCATTTGGTGCTACAGAAATCATTATATTTTATATTATATTTGAAGCTACACTTATTCCAACCCTAATTATTATTACCCGGTGAGGAAATCAAACCGAACGCCTAAGCGCAGGAACCTACTTCTTATTTTATACCTTAGCAGGGTCTCTCCCCCTTCTAGTTGCTTTACTCCTCCTCCAACAATCTACAGGGACCTTATCAATATTAATAATTCAATACTCACAGCCACTACAGCTCAGCTCGTGAGGCAACATAATCTGATGAGCAGGCTGTCTAATTGCATTCCTAGTCAAAATACCCCTGTATGGTGTCCATTTATGATTACCAAAAGCACATGTAGAAGCCCCAGTAGCAGGATCCATAGTACTTGCAGCAGTTCTATTAAAACTAGGAGGATATGGAATAATGCGTATAATAGTTATATTAGACCCCTTATCTAAAGAACTAGCTTACCCCTTTATTATTCTAGCCCTCTGAGGAATTATCATAACCGGCTCAATCTGTTTACGACAAACAGACCTAAAATCATTAATTGCCTACTCATCCGTAAGCCATATAGGATTAGTAGCAGGAGGAATTTTAATCCAAACACCATGGGGGTTCACAGGGGCAATTATCTTAATAATCGCCCACGGATTAGTATCCTCAGCACTATTCTGTCTAGCTAACACGGCATACGAACGAACACACAGCCGAACAATAATTCTTGCGCGAGGATTACAAGTGATCTTCCCACTGACCGCAGTTTGATGATTCATCGCTAACCTTGCTAATTTAGCACTCCCGCCTTTACCTAATTTAATAGGAGAACTCATAATCATTACAACCCTATTTAACTGATCCCCTTGAACAATTTTACTTACAGGACTAGGAACACTAATTACCGCCGGCTACTCCCTATATATATTCCTTATATCTCAACGAGGTCCAACACCAAACCATATTACAGGACTTCAACCATTTCACACCCGAGAACACTTACTAATGACCTTACACCTAATTCCAGTTATCCTCTTAGTAACAAAACCAGAACTCATATGAGGATGATGCTACTGTAAGTATAGTTTAACCAAAATATTAGATTGTGATTCTAAAGACAGGAGTTAAAACCTCCTTACTCACCAAGGAAGAACAGAAAATAGTAAGTACTGCTAATCCTTATCTACCAAGGTTAAAATCCATGGCTTCCTTGCGCTTCCAAAGGATAATAGTCCATCCATTGGTCTTAGGAACCAAAAACTCTTGGTGCAAATCCAAGTGGAAGCTAAAATGGTATTAATTATACACTCATCGCTCCTTTTGATCTTTTTTATTCTGTTATACCCGTTACTTACCACATTTAATCCTAACCAACAAGAGTCCAAAATAGCAGAAATAACCAAAACCGCTGTTAGCTCCGCATTCTTTATCAGCCTTCTACCACTTATAATTTTTCTAAACTTAAAAACAGAAGGTATCATCACAAACTGACATTGAATAAATACCCAAACATTTGACATCAATATCAGCTTCAAATTTGACCACTATTCACTAATTTTTGTTCCTATTGCCCTATACGTTACCTGATCAATCCTAGAATTTGCACTATGATATATACACTCTGACCCTAACATTAATCGCTTCTTCAAATATCTACTCACATTTCTAGTAGCCATAATTATTCTAGTCACAGCCAACAATATATTCCAATTATTTATTGGCTGAGAAGGGGTAGGAATTATATCATTCTTACTTATCGGATGATGGCATGGACGAGCAGACGCCAACACGGCAGCCCTCCAAGCCGTCATTTACAACCGAGTAGGAGATATCGGACTAATCATAACTATAGCCTGACTCACAACAAACTTCAATTCCTGAGAAATCCAACAAATCTTTATTCTCTCAAAGAACTTTGATATAACAATTCCCTTAATAGGGCTCACCCTGGCAGCCACAGGAAAATCAGCCCAATTTGGCCTTCATCCGTGACTCCCGTCCGCCATGGAAGGTCCTACGCCAGTATCCGCCCTACTCCACTCAAGTACTATAGTTGTTGCAGGCATTTTCCTACTAATTCGCCTCCACCCACTTATAGAAAATAACCAACTAGCACTAACAATTTGCCTCTGCTTAGGAGCACTAACCTCATTATTCACAGCCACCTGCGCCCTAACCCAAAACGACATTAAAAAAATTGTAGCTTTCTCAACATCAAGTCAATTAGGATTGATAATAGTTACAATTGGATTAAATCAACCACAACTAGCGTTTCTTCACATCTGCACACACGCATTCTTCAAGGCCATGCTATTCTTGTGCTCAGGGTCAATTATTCATAGCCTAAACGACGAGCAAGATATCCGAAAAATAGGAGGCTTATTTAATATTATACCGGCCACCTCAACTTATTTTACAGTTGGTAGTTTAGCCTTAACTGGAACCCCTTTTCTAGCAGGATTTTTCTCAAAAGACGCAATTATTGAAGCCCTAAACACCTCCTACCTAAACGCCTGAGCCCTAATCCTCACACTAATTGCTACATCATTTACCGCAGTCTACAGCTTTCGATTAGTATATTTTGTAATTATAGGAACCCCACGATTCCTGCCCATATCCCCTATTAATGAAAATAATCCACTAGTTATTAACTCCATTAAACGACTCGCCTGAGGAAGTATTATTGCAGGATTTATCATTACACACAACTTCCTACCAATAAAAGTACCAATTATAACTATACCAACTACTCTTAAAATTGCAGCCCTAATAGTAACCATCACAGGCCTACTAGTAGCTATAGATTTAGCTAATATGACCAGCAAACAAGTAAAAATTATTCCAGTAACACCCACACATCACTTCTCCAATATATTAGGATTTTTCCCCGCAATTACACACCGACTCCTCCCAAAACTTAAACTTACCTTAGGACAATCAGCTGCCACTCAGCTCGATAAAACATGACTCGAAACTATTGGACCAAAAGGCCTAGCTCTAACCCAGACAATTATAGCAAAAATTACAAATGATATTACACGAGGAATGATCAAGACCTACCTAACCATCTTCCTCCTAACCCTCATCTTAGCCACTATCCCAATTATCCTTTAAACCGCTCGAAGAGTACCACGACTCAACCCACGAGTAAGCTCCAACACAACCAATAAGGTTAAGAGTAATACTCAAGCACAAATAACCAACATCCCCCCACCAGACGAATATATAACAGCTACCCCACTAACATCACCTCGCAAAACAGAAAACTCTTTTAACCCATCTACAACAACCCAAGAACCTTCATACCAACCCCCTCAAAAGAGCCCAGCTACCAGACCAACCCCAAGTAAGTAAATTAAAACATATCCCAGCACAGAACGACTGCCCCAGGCCTCCGGAAATGGCTCAGCAGCCAAAGCTGCTGAATAAGCAAATACCACAAGCATCCCCCCTAGATAGATTAAAAAAAGAACCAGTGATAAGAAAGAACCTCCATGACCAACTAAAACCCCACACCCAACCCCAGCTGCAACTACTAACCCAAGAGCAGCAAAATAAGGCGTAGGATTAGAAGCAACAGCAACCAACCCCACAACCAAAGCCATTAATAATAAAAACATAAAATAGGTCATAATTCTTGCTCAGACTTTAACCGAGACCAATGACTTGAAGAACCACCGTTGTTATTCAACTACAAGAACCGTAATGGCAAGCCTACGAAAAACACACCCTCTTATTAAAATTGCTAACAACGCACTAGTTGACCTACCAGCACCATCCAACATTTCAGCATGATGAAACTTTGGATCCCTTCTAGGATTATGCTTAATTACCCAAATTTTAACCGGATTATTCCTAGCTATACATTACACCTCCGACATTTCAACCGCATTTTCATCAGTCACCCATATTTGCCGGGACGTAAATTACGGCTGACTAATTCGTAATATACATGCAAATGGGGCATCATTCTTTTTTATCTGTATTTATATACATATTGCCCGGGGCCTATATTATGGATCTTACCTATATAAAGAAACCTGAAATATTGGTGTGGTCCTCCTATTGTTAGTTATAATAACAGCCTTCGTTGGTTATGTACTCCCATGAGGACAAATATCCTTCTGAGGTGCTACAGTAATCACAAATCTATTATCCGCCGTACCCTACATAGGGGATATGCTGGTCCAATGAATTTGAGGGGGCTTCTCAGTAGATAATGCAACACTAACACGATTCTTCGCATTCCACTTCCTACTACCATTCATTGTCGCCGCCGCAACCGTCCTCCACCTCCTGTTTCTCCACGAAACAGGATCAAACAACCCAATTGGATTAAACTCAGACGCAGACAAAATCTCTTTCCACCCATACTTCACATACAAAGACCTTCTTGGGTTTGTAATTATACTAATAGCTCTTACACTTTTAGCATTATTTTCTCCTAACTTATTAGGAGACCCAGAAAATTTTACCCCCGCAAATCCACTAGTTACTCCCCCACATATTAAACCAGAATGATATTTCCTGTTTGCCTACGCCATCCTCCGATCAATCCCAAACAAATTAGGCGGCGTTCTTGCCTTACTATTCTCGATCCTCGTACTAATAGTCGTGCCCCTCCTACATACCTCAAAACAACGCGGATTAACATTCCGGCCCCTCACCCAGTTCTTATTCTGGGCCTTAGTAGCAGATATAGCCATCTTAACATGAATTGGAGGTATGCCCGTAGAACACCCATTCATCATTATTGGACAAATCGCATCCGTGCTGTACTTTGCACTATTCCTTATTTTTATTCCCCTAGCAGGATGAATAGAAAATAAGGCACTAGAATGAGCTTGCCCTAGTAGCTTAGCCTAAAAGCATCGGTCTTGTAATCCGAAGATCGGAGGTTAAATTCCCCCCTAGCGCCCAGAAAAGAGAGATTTTAACTCCCACCCCTGGCTCCCAAAGCCAGAATTCTAAACTAAACTACTTTCTGGGGATAAACCATCCTTTATGGTTTAATACACAACATGCCTGATTTTACATAGATGTATTAATACATCTATGTATTATCACCAGTTTATTATTTTAACCATACAAGCACGTACTAATTATTAAGGTATGCATAAAGCATATTATTAAAACTCAGAAATATTACTACTTTAACCCGGGAAATAGATTATTCCCCAAAAATTTGTCCTCAAATCTTTCCTTGAATGATTTGACTATAATTTTAAAAGTAATATTTATGTAGTAAGAAACCACCAACCAGTTTATATAAAGATACATCATGCATGAGGGAATCAGGGACACTAATCGTGGGGGTAGCACACGGTGAACTATTACTGGCATCTGGTTCCTATTTCAGGAACATAACTGTAATAATCCCCCATACGGATAATTATACTGGCATTTGATTAATGGTGTAGTACATATGTCTCGTTACCCACCAAGCCGGGCGTTCTCTTATATGCATAGCGTTCTCTTTTTCTTTTTTCGTTTCATCAATCATTTCAGAGTGTAAGACTCAACTATTAATCAAGGTGGAACATATCCTCTGCATACAGTAATATAGGTGAATTATTATAAGACATAACTTAAGAATTACATTCTTCTATTTCAAGTGCATAACATATCTATTACTTATTCAACTATACTTGTTATATGCCCCCTTTTTGGTTTTTGCGCGACAAACCCCCCTACCCCCCTACGCTCAGTGAATCCTGTTTTCCTTGTCAAACCCCTAAACCAAGGAGGACCCGAGAACGTATAAGCCAGCGAGTTGAGATATGAATTGGCATTCCGCGTTATATATATATATATATATATATATATGCATCAATTTTTATACTTTTATCGGTTTTGCATTAGCCTAACGGGCCCTGCCAAAAATTCACAAAAATTTCTTGGCACTAAGTATTCTGATATAATA